CTCCTCTTTTTTTTCTTCTTATATTATGTCTTCCGGAAGGCAGAACTACTTTTTTATCAATTGTATACCTAAACACAACTTTTCATTTATCCTACTTTTTTATTTTTCAAAAAAAAATTTTTAACTCTTTTTAAAAAATTTTAAAATTTCCAATGAAATTCTCTAATAACTCTATATTTACCTTTTTTCTACTTTCTTAAGTCCCCTAAATTTTCATTTAACCCAAAAGAATTAAAAATCCACCCCTCCAATTTTTTTCCACTTTTTTAGAAAACTACCAACTTCTTTCCTTCTAAAAAACACCTTTTAACCTATTTTTCTTTTAATCTAAAAATTTTTTTTCCCCTCCCCTTTCTGCTCCTCTCTTTTCTCCTCTTTAACCTATTCCAAGCACAAACCAAAAAATTTTTACCTTTCCTAAATGTAACACCAAGGGGGTCCCCTTGGTGTTTTTTAAAAATTCCTTTCTCCCTCTCTCCTTTTCTTTCTCCAACAGCTTTTAACTTAAATTATATTTAACAACAAAAAAATATATCTTCAATATCAAAAAACTTAATTTTAACCTTTAAATTACAAAAAAGTTCCAATCCTTATAATACTTTATAAAAAAAAAATTAAATTCAAAATCAATATCCTAATAAAATAAAAACAACACTTATTCCTAAATTAATAAATACTCTTCTCAATCTTAAAAAACTTCTAGATCTATTTCTGAACTTTTCAACCCTAAAATAAGACTTATTACCCCTTAATGATAAAGAAAAATTAAAAAAAATATTTAAATAATAAAATAGTCTAATTAATGATCTTAAAATCAAAACTATTAAAGCTAAAGGCATTGAAAAAGATAGATTAAAAACTCCTAAAATTTTCAAAACCGAACCAAAAAATGGTGGAAGACCTCCTAATGAAAGAAAATACAATCCAACCCAAACCCAAAAAGAATTATTTCTACCGCCAAAAAATAATCCTGGAACATGTTGTAAACATAAAGAATGTCTTAATGATAAAGAGTATAAAAGTCCTAATAAAATTAAACTATAAACTAACAAATAAATCATTAAACTAAAAATTCTTGTTATAGCTAATAAAACTATCCAACCTCTGTGAACTAAAGATGAATACCCGATTAAAGGACGAAAATAAACTTGTCCTAATCCACCAATACCTCCTACTAAAGCAGTAAAAACACAACAACTTACTAGTAACAAAGATAATTTTCCAAAACCAATTCCTCTTACTAATCACAAAGGTAAAACTTTTTGCCACCTAGAAAGAATAAAACAATTTATTCATGAACAACCAGATATTACTCTGGGAACCCAATAATGAAATGGAAAAAGTCCAATTTTTATATTAAACCCCATTAATAAAAATATCCCACCCAATACCACCATAATCCTTTTTTCAATTTCAACAAAACTTCTTAATCTTAATAAAATTCCCATAAATAAAAGGCCAGAACCTAAAGCCTGTCTTATAAAATATTTTATAGTAGAGTCAGTTTCTACCGAACTCTTACCAGAAAATAATGAAACAGCTCCAAAAAAATTTACTTCTATAGCAAATCACAACCCAATAGGACTTCTAGAAAATACCCCAATAAAAGTGCCAATAATTGTAGAAATAAAAAATAAAAAAAAACCAGGATCTAATTTAATAAACATAGAAAGAAAGAAGGAGTTGAACCCCCTATGAAATAAGTTAGAAGCTTTTTCATGCCCCGCTTCCTTCTACCACATTCCTCAACAATAAACAAATCTATATACAAATAACCAAACTACATCAACAAAATGTCAATACCAAATTGCCATTTCTAACCCAACATGATTCTCACCTTTATGAAAATGATATAAATGAGTTCGACCTAAACAAACAATTAAAAAAATCGTCCCAATAATTACATGAAGTCCATGAAAACCTGTTATTACAAAAAATGTTGAGCCAAATGAACCATCAGAAATACAAAAAGAACAAACATTATACTCATCTCATTGAAGTTTCGTAAAATATAAACCTAAAAAAATAGTAATAAATAAAGCCTGTTTTGCTTCAACAACATTTCAACATTTTACAGCTTTATGAGCTCAAGTTACACTTACACCAGAAGCAAGAAGAAGCCCTGTATTTAATAAAGGAATAGAATAATAAGTAATTGGAAGAATCCCAGCATGTGGTCAAAGCTCATGTTGACATAAAGCCCCTAAACTACAATGAAAAAAAGCTCAAAATAAAGAAAAAAAAAAAGCAACTTCAGAAAGAATAAATAATATTATACCAATTCGCAATCCTCGTGCAACTAAAGAAGTATGTTGACCTAAAATTGTCCCTTCAGTAATAACATCAGCTCACCATAAAACAACAGTCCCAATTAATGAAGCAAACCCTAAAAATAATAAAAAAATTCCAGGATTAAAAGAATGAACTAAACCAATTAATCCAGAAGTAATAGTAAAACCACTAATTCTAGCCATTACTGGCCATGGTCTTATATCTACTAAATGATATCCTGTTCGTGACATAATCAAAACACCATTTTCTAATAGCATTACTATGTTACGACTTACCTCATTTTCTTATATACGAGGGTGCCGGGCGATTTGTACACATACCAATTACGCCATTCAGATTTTCACTCTTATTAACTCTTACTGTTAAGTACTCCTTCAAGATAATATTTCATTAATCTTTCCGTAAAATTTGCTTTACAATTGTAACTCAGCTAAGCCTTTTTCATAACCTACACGTTTACCTGAATTCAATAATTTACTATTATAAACACCTAAAACTTTTCTCTTCAAGATAGATTGACAACGGCGGTATATAAAGAAAAGAAAAAGTAAAGTATTTTGAGGATCATCAAATTAACCGCCAAGTTCCCCTAACCGGATTTGGTACACCGCCAAGCTTTTTGGGTTTTAAGCACTAATGCTCGTAGTCCCCGCAGTGAGCTATGACATCTTTAGTAATGGGGTATCTAATCCCAGTCCCAGCAAAACCAGACTTCTTAGCTTCAAGTTTTAAGATACACAGTTTTTCTAGACTGCTTTCATTTTACCGACATTTTACTGACCTAAAATTAATCTATTATTTTCTATAACTAAACTATACATTTTAACTGACTAAAGGCAAAAAGTTTAACCGCAGGTGCTGGCACTTTATTTCCTTCCTTTTTTTTCATAGCTAAATCTATGTTTCCATAATTGTATAACATTAACCACTGGAGATATGAGGAAATAATCTAACTTTTTTAGCACAAGCTCATAATAGTTGAACTGTCTATATATTATCCTATTTAAGATTAACTTAACCCACACGAATGTGTTTTAATGGTGTTAAAATAATAAATAAACAAGAAGCAAGCTTCTTTAACCTTTTCCCAACACTCTCAAATACCATGTGTAAACCTAGAAAACGCCAGTTTTATACCAAAGCCAAAAACACAATGAAAGGAAGAATACAATTCTATTGTTAGGGCATGAACCTAATAACTTAACTTAGTTTATCCAATCATAATAAAATTTTTAGCGAGTTGTAGCATAAGTTATAAGTAAAAGAAAAAAAATATAAACCTGAAGTATTACTACACATAACTCAAGAATAAAAAATGAACATAATAAAAATCTAGATAAAACCCCAACAGGAGAAACAATACAAAAAAAAATTATTCAAGCATTAGTTGCTAATATTGTTAAAATAACTTGACCAGTAAAAATATTTAAAAATAATCGCAATCCTAAAGTAAAAGGACGAACAACATATCTAATAATTTCAAAAAAACTTAGAATAAATCCTTGACCAACATTATCAGCAGTAGGAACAAAACCAGCTAAAAACCCTTGAATCCTATTATAAATTCTTTGAAACATAAGAGCAAGCCAAAGAGTTAAAGCAATAGAAAAAGAGAAAAAATAATGAGCGGCAATAGTATAAACAAATGGAAATAATCCTACAAGTATAATATAAAATATATATAAAAAAACACTAGAAAACAAAGAAACAGCACCAGTATCAGAAGGATACCCAGCTTCTCGCATCTTATTTTTAAAACCATTAGTAACTATCCAAATAAAAATTTCTAAATCATTATCAGCCATTCAATAGCCACAACAAGTTAAAACACTAATTAAACCAAAAATTGAAGCACCCCAAACAAAAACCCTATATCGTATATCTCTTAAATAATAACCATAATCAAACACTGTAAACAAATCTGTTATCATTATACTAAAATAAAAATATAAATTATAAAAATTTTAGAAAACCGGATCCTTTCGTACAATGGTAATCTCACTAAAGATAGAAACCGACCTAGCTCACGCCGGTCTGAACTCAGATCACGTAAAGTTTTAAAGGACGAACAGTCCTACTATTTTAGCTGCTGCACCAAAAAGAAACTCTAATCCAACATCGAGGTCGCAAACCTTCTCTTCAATTAGTTCTCTCAGAAAAGATAACGCTGTTATCCCTACGGTAGCTTTTTCTTATAATCGGTAAAACCGGATCTTCATAAAATAAAAAACTATTTTATGGTTTTTAGCTGCCCCAGCTAAACTTATTATATAAAACCTCTTTATAATTTTATCAAGCTCGACAGGGTCTTCTCGTCTTTTATTAAAATTTAAGTCTTTTAACTCAAAAGAAAACTTCACTTTACTATTACTGAGACAGATACTTCCACGTCAAACCATTCATACCCTTCTCCAATTAAGAGACAATTTATTACGCTACCTTAGCACAGTTATTCACTGCGGCCGTTAAAATAGTTATTCACCGGGCAGGCCCAACCTCTTGTATTAAAAAGCAAGAGGCGATGTTTTTGATAAACAGGCGGGAAAAATATTTGCCGAGTTCCTTAGTAATAATTTTATTTTAAAAAAACAATAAATTATATATAAATTTTTTAATAATATTTATAATATAGTCACTACTAATTTTATACTAATTTAATCAAAATAATTCTTTGAAATTAAAAGATATTGATACATAAAAAAAAAAGAAAAGACATTTTATAAAAAACTTTTAAAGATAGCTAATTTCAAGCCTACTTTTTCTCATCTTTACCTTATATTTCCCGAGCTTAGCCCCGAAAAACTAACTATAAAAATATTATTTAATAAAATTAACTAAATAAAAATTTTCACGCTATGCGAATACATATTTCTCTTTTAACCAGCTATCAACTTTTTCGACTAACATTTCACCTCTATTTATTTTTTATCCCTTATTATGCAACATAAAAATTTTAAAATAAATAGCTCTAAAGTTTTCAGGAATAAATATAAATCTTTTACCTCTATAAACCATGATACAAAAAGTACATTCGTTAAAAATTTCTTTTTTTGAATAAAATTAAACCCCTTTAGGTTGTAATTATAAATATAAAAAACTTTCCATTAAAGTACTAACATAAAGATAATTCTGTTATACAAAAACTTTTAATTAATCACTTAATCTAATAATTTAAATTAGCTGGAACTAAAGCCCCTTTAGAGCAACCTCTAAAACTTACAACACTTACTAACAAAACAACAAGTAAACCTCTTAATTCTAAAATTATTTTTCCCCACCCATCAGAAAAAAAAATAGAACTATCATACTGAAACACTTTTCTCAAAGAAAAATCTATAAAAATAGTTCTTTGAGAAAAAAAAACATAAAATCTTAAAAAATAAAAAAGTAAAAACACTAAAAAAATTACAAATGTTGAAAAAAAAAATATTAATCCACTAGACTTTGTAACTCCAACAAAATCAGGATTTGGAGCAAGACATACTCTATAAGAAAATGGTACTATTACTCCTCCAACATAAATCAAAATCACTAAAGCACCTAAAACTACATTCCTATAAATTCTAATTAAAAGACTTAAAATCAAAGAAACAAAAGCAATACAAGCTAAAAATAAAATAGGGTGTGTTCTTTTTAATATAATAAACAAACATACTATCAAAATTAGTAAAAATCAACAACATAATACTATCATTCTACAAATTAGTTACTTTGTATAAATATAAGAATCTCCCAAACGAAAAACTAAAGGGCTTAACAAAAAATACGAAAAATAAATAATTCTAGCTAAAATTCTTACTTCAACATAAGGACTAGCAATATCACATCTTCCAATATATGTTAAAACTAAAAAGCTTCCAACAAGTATCCAAAAGGAAACTTGACAAATAGGATAAAATCCAGCACCTAAACCAAACTTAGGCATAGGAAATAAAGGTAAAATATACAAAATTAACAAAGATATTAATAAAGCAACTACACCACCTAATTTATTAGGAATTCTACGAAGAATAGCATATGCAAATAAAAAATATCATTCAGGCTGAATATGTGTAGGAGTTCGTATTGGGTCAGCAGGTATAAAATTAACAGGATCTAAAAAGATATCAGGAAAAAATATAACAATTAAAAGTAAAAACCCTACTAAGAAAACAATCCCAAGAAGATCTTTAAAAGCATAATAAGGGTAGAATGGAATTTTTTCTCTATCCCTTCTCAAACCTAAAGGATTATTAGAACCAGTAGAATGAAGATATATAATATGAACAACCACTAAAACCAACAAAACAAAAGGTAAAAGAAAATGTAATATAAAAAATCGTTTTAATGTTGCATCACCTACTGCAAAACCACCTCAAATTCACTCAACTAATCATCTTCCCAAATATGGTACTGCACTAACTAAATTGGTAATTACCGTAGCCCCCCAAAAAGATATCTGGCCCCAAGGAAGAACATATCCTAAAAAAGCAATTCCTATAGTTAAAATTAATATTGAAACACCAACTATCCAAGTATGAAATAAATAATAAGATTGATAATAAATTCCTCGTCCAACATGAAAAAATAAACACATAAAAAATAAAGAAGCCCCGTTAGCATGACAACTTCGAATTAATCACCCATAATTTACATCACGAACAATATGAGAAACAGAAAAAAAAGCTAAATTTACATCAGGTCTATAATGTATAACCAAAAATAATCCAGTTAAAATTTGAATCACCAAACATGTTCCAGCTAAAGAACCAAAATTTCACATGAAACTTAAATTTACAGGAGCCGGAAGATCATAAATAACTGAAGATAAAATTTTTACAGCTAAATTTTTTTGACGAAATCTATAATTCATTATTTATAAAAAAATTAAAATCTAATCATTTATAAATTACAAATATAAATTAAATAATGAAGAAAAAAAGATAATAAAAAAAATTCTACTAAAAACAATAGGTAAAAGTAAATATTTAAAATCCTTAGAAACTTCACCAACCTTTAAATAACCTCAATTAGAAAAAAAATTTTCATTAGCTACAACCATTTTACCTCAACTCTTTTCTATTACAACCTCCAACTCTCTTCCATTTAATAAAGCTCAACATCTAATTGGACGGCCTCTAAACAACATTAAAAATCATAAAGAACTCAAAAAATCTAAAATAACTAAATAAAATTTAGTAAATCATGCAGCTCTCAACCACATATTTATATCTCATCCTAAAAATATTTTTCTTCTCACTACCATACTAAAAACAAAGCCAAAAAAAACAGAAATAGGTGTAAGAACTTTCATAAAAAACCTCATATAAACAAAACTATTAAAAAAAGGAACTAATAATTGTAAAACCACACCACCAAAAATTCCACCTAAACCTAAAATAGTTGTACAAAAAAAAATTTTTCAATTTTCTAAAGGGAAAAAACAACATGGAGAAATATCCACCCGATTAAATAAACGCCTTAGCAGCCGAACCCTATAAAAAGCTGTACAAAAAGTAGGCCCCATAATTATAAAAATACCAAACCAACCTATTCCCCATGTAATACAAAGCTCTAAAATTAAATCTTTAGAATAAAAACCACCTATAAAAGGCAACCCTATAAGAGATAAACATGAAACACCTACCCATGATGAAACAAAAGGATATTTTACTCATAAAGAACTCAAATACCGAGAATCTTGAATACCTCCAGAAGTATAAATAAAAAAACCAGCACATATAAATATAAGAGCTTTAAATATTGCATGAACAACTAAATGAAAAATACAAATAAAATAACCACCAACAGATAAAACTAATATTATTATTCCAAGCTGACTCAAAGTAGAAAGAGCAATTACTTTTTTTAAATCAACCTCCAACCCAGCCCCTAACCCAGCTATTAATAAAGTTATACTAGATACACATAATAAAAAAAAAGACCATCTTCTGCTTATTCTATCAGAGAATCGAAAAATTACATAAACACCAGCAGTTACAAGAGTAGAAGAATGAACTAAAGCCGAAACAGGAGTAGGAGCCGTTATAGCTGCAGGAAGTCAAGCCGAAAAAGGAATTTGAGCTCTTTTGGTTATTCTTCCAATTACTACTAAACCAATAATTATTAAAGATACTTCAACTTCACTTAAATCTAAAAAATGTCAAGAACCAGCTATTCTTGAGAAACCAATAGCTATAATAAAAAAAGCATCACCAACACGATTTCTTAAAAAAGTAATTATAGCAGAACCAAGAGATTTTTTATCCTGATAAAATATAACTAAAACAAAAGAAACTAAACCTAAACCATCTCACCCAATCATCAAACCAACTAAATTAGGAATAAAAATCAAAAAAATTATTGAAACCACAAATAATATTACCAACCAAGTAAAACGGCTTAAATATGTCTCTTCTCTTATATAAAAAGAAGAAAATATTATAACAGAAGCCGAAACTAAAACTACAATCAAAGAAACCGTAATAGAAACTCAATCAATAATAATAGGAAAACCAATAAACCCATTAAATAAATAATGACCAAAATTATACTCTAAAACAACTTCCCCATAATGAGAAATAAAATAAACACCAAAAATTAAAATAAAAAAATCCATAATAAATAAAAAAATAGAAGCCTTTAATCTTGAACAAACTTTTAAACCAATCTAAACTTGTAGGAAATTCTACTCCAATTAGTTAACAGCTAATCGCTCTGTATAAGCTAAAGTCTATTAAAGAAAGTTACTCAACTATCCTCTTGTTGTAAGCAAGAAGCATTTTTTATGCTATTCTTTAATCAGGTATACTTATAGTATAACCTTTTGAGCCTAAAACAAATGCATTAAATATTCTGCTAACCTGATCTTATTATAAAATAACTATACCTACTGATAAAATAAATAATCCTAACGAAACAGGTAAAAGTTTTACCCAACAAAATTCTATTAATTGATCATATCGAAACCGAGGATATGCCCCACGAACACAAACAATAACATAAGAAACTACCACTACTAATAAACCAGCACAAATATTTCCAACTATTCTTAAAGGTATAAATCCACCAAAAAACAATAAACCTCTCATCATCCTTATAAATAAAATAGCACCATACTCAGCTAAAGCAATCAAAGCAAATCCAAAACCACCAAACTCTACATTATACCCAGCAACTAACTCAGATTCACCTTCAACAAAATCAAAAGGGGCACGATTAGTTTCAGCTAAAACAGTAATAAATCAAATTACTATTGCTTCAATACATACAAAAATAAATGAAAACCCAATATCACGATATAAAAACAACTCTAATCTACTTAAAAATAATAATGAGCATATTATAACTGTTGATATAATTAATTCATAAGAAATACTTTGAGCTACAGCCCGCATTCTTCCTAATAATCCATATTGACAATTAGAACTTCAACCAACTAAAATTAAACCATAAACATTTAAACAAGAAACCCTTATAAAAAATAAAACACTATATTTAAAAAAAGACCTACAAAAAGCTAAAGGGTAAATAACCCACCTAATATACCTTATAAAAAAACACAAAATAGGACCAAAAACAAATAAAATAGGATTAGCAGCAGCAGGAATAGAAAATCCTTTAGTTAAAAGCTTTACACCATCAGACAAAGGTTGAACTAATCCTTTCAACCCAACCTTATTAGGGCCTTGACGAAGCTGAACTATTCCTAAACCCTTACGCTCAGTAACAATAAAAAAAGCAACACCAACCAAAATTATTATTGCTGTTAAAAAAGAAGATAAAACTACAGAAACCATTATTGAAGAAGGTAAAACCTTATCCCTAAGTTTTAAGCCTAGTGCATATTTTCTGCCACATCAATAAACTAATTTTTTAGCACCTAACTTTTTTAGTGCTTAACTTTAGAATCACGAAAAATTTTACTAAATCAAGTATGTATACCTTTAGAAGATTTAGAAAGATCAGCTTTAGGTAAAAACCTATAAATATTTTCAGGATCATTATGTTGACCAGCAGGAAAAGTTTTATATGACCACTCAGGTTCTGTAGCTAAAGCAGCCCTAAATACTAATGGACGCTGCCTCAAGAACCTTTCCCAAATAATAAATAAAAATCCAATTAAACCAACAAAAGATACAGAAGAACCCCAACTAGATACTATATTATAAAAGAAATAACAATCAGCATAATCAGCATAACGACGAGGTATTCCTCTTAAACCTAAAAAATGTTGAGGAAAAAAAGTAAAATTTACACCAATAAATATTAAAAAAAACTGACCTTTTCTTCAAACAGGATGAAGCCCATACCCTGTCATTATAGGATATCAATAATGAAAACCACTAAAAATAGCAAATACAGCACCCATTGACAAGACATAATGAAAATGAGCAGTAACATAATATGTATCATGAAGAACAACATCTAATGAAGCTCTTGATAAAACAATTCCAGTTAAACCACCAACCGTAAATAAAAAAAGAAACCCAACAGCTCAATATATTCTAACTTCATTTCGAATATTACCACCACATATTGTAGCTAACCATCTAAATACTTTTACACCTGTAGGAACAGCAATAATTATTGTAGCAGCACTAAAATATGCTCGACTATCAACATTTATACCAACAGTAAATATATGATGACCTCATACTAGAAAACCAAGAATCCCAATAGAAACTATTGCATAAATTATTCCGAGAGTTCCAAAAACCCGCTTCTTTCCACAATTGACCTTAACAACATGAGAAATAATACCAAAACCAGGAAGAATTAAAATATATACCTCAGGATGTCCAAAAAATCAAAACAAATGAACAAACAAAATTGGATCTCCACCTCCCCTCGGATCAAAAAAAGAAGTATTAAAATGCCGATCAGTTAAAAGCATTGTTAATGCCCCAGCCAACACAGGTATTGCTAAAACTAACAAAAAAGCAGTAATAACTACTGATCATACAAATAACCTAACACGCTTCAACTCTATTACACCAGGACGTATATTAATTATTGTAGTAACAAAATTAGCAGCACCTAAAATAGAAGAAGCACCTGCTAAATGTATAGAAAAAATACCATAATCCATAGAAGGTCTTCTATGAGCTAAATTTCCAGACAAAGGGGGGTAAATAGTTCACCCAGCACCAATTCCACTACCTACAAAACCTGATCATAATAAAAAAAATAAAGCACAAGGAAGTAATCAAAATCTTAAATTATTTAATCGAGGAAAAGATATATCAGGAGAAGTTAACATCAATGGAAGAAGTCAATTTCCAAATCCACCAACTATTATTGGCATTACTAAAAAAAAAATTATTACAAAAGCATGAGCAGTTACAATAACATTATATAAATGTTCATCACCTATAAAACCACCAGGACGAGCTAATTCTAATCGAATTAATAAACTTAAACTTGTCCCAACTAATCCAGATCAAATAGCTAAAATTATATATAGTGTACCAATATCTTTATGATTTGTTCTTCCTAATCATCGATGATACCACCACTTCTTAGAAATCTCATCTGCAGAATTACCAAAACCTTTTACAGTTAAATAAATATTATTATAAAGCTTATATTCAGATATCCTAGAAACATTTCTAAAGCTTTTTTTAAAATTCATCACATTTTTAAAATTATTTTCCAATCGAAAATTCATTGTTGAAGAAGAAATATCTTATATCTGAAACTATCACGCATTTTTCTGCCACTTCAACCTGTCTTTGGGAAAATTATCCTCCTTAACGGCTTCAATGTTAAATTCTTTATAAACTACAAAAACAATCCAGGCATAAAGAGTTAAACTCTAATTTTAACTTGCAAAGCTAACCTTTTTTTTAAAGTACTATACCTAAGGCCCCAGAAATTTATTTCATCGATGAGGTTGCAGCTCATCATCTTAATTTAGAATATAGGGCTCAACATTATATACAAAGTGGCAAATTTGAACTGCCTCTTAGAGAACCAAAAACTCTTGTGCCAAAACACTTACCTTGAAGGAAAAAACTAAAATATTAGTACTTTACACCTGACAAGAGTATGTTCTAATTAAACTACTTTTCCTCAAACTAATTATATAAGTATCGAAGGACTAACCTTATATTTTACCTCATCAAGGTAACCCAATTTATCTGGCACAATACTTAAAGGATAAAGCCAAATTAAAAGCCCCCTAAGTTTACAAAACTCATATTCTCTATAAACTATTTATCCTAAGCATCAAATCACCTAAGAGTTCCCTCATTAAATTCATGAACCAAACCTAAAAACAAAACAATAATAAATAAAAAGCAATAAAAACTTGATAATAAAGAAACACCTAAACCCAAAGAATAAAAATAAGGAACTAACAAAGCAAGCTCAATATCAAAAATTAAAAAAACAATAGCTAATAAAAAAAAACGCAAAGAAAAATTTCTGCGAGCCCTTCTTAAAGGATCAAAACCACACTCAAAAGAAGTTAATTTTTCCCGATTAGCAACAGTTTTTTTACCTAAAATTAAACCAACTAAAGCTAAAACAAAAGATAAAGCTATAATTACAATTATAAAATATAAACCCCCTATAAAAAAAGTCATAAGCTCGTGGATGATTCGAACACCCTTAACTTGTTTTCAAGACAAACAATTGCCAACAGAGCCTGAAAGAGATATTTCTTCTTCTTTAGCGTGAAAAGCTAATGTGTTTATACACCACAAAAAATATTATAAATAAACTTTTAAAGTAAAGGAAATTTATCCACCTTCTGGGCCGAAACCAAATATACAAAATTATACTTTTTACTCATTCAGGCTCTGAAAAAAATATTTTCTTTTTAAGATTTGAAGTCTAATAGTTTAAATAACTTAAAAGCCTATTTGTATCTAACTACTTAGCTACCTTAATGACCACAACATTATATTCTATTTAAACTAAGACACACACTATAAGCAAAAAACAAAATCTATAACAAAAAAAGAAAAAAACAAAAAAAAGCAACAAGTAAAACCTATTACTCTTATTCGATCTCTAATAATCCTTTTCCTTAATAATATATAAGAATGCGGCCCATGATTTAATGAGCAATATAAATAAACAGAAGAAGCACCTCCTAAAAAAACTATTAAAATTAAAATACCAATAAAATATGATCTATACCACAAACCTCTTAAAGATAAAAAAACCTCCCTAAAAAAATTTAAAGAAGGGGGACATCCTAAATTAAATGAACAAAATATAAACCAAAACAAAGAAAGAAAAGGACAAACTTTTAATAGACCTTTACATAAAAAAATTCTTCGTCTTCCAGAAAATTTGTATCTATAATTTGCTATAGCAAACAAACAAGGGGAACAAATACCATGAATAAATATTATAGCTACCCCACCTAATCATCCTATACCATAAAAAGTTATTATGCCTAAAACAACTACCCTTATATGTCTAATTGAAGAAAAAGCAATTATAGCTTTTATATCATAATGACATAAACAAATAATTCTACATACCAATCCACCTCATATAGTAAAAACTATAGTAAACTCAAGAACCTTTGATTCAGCACGTCCTAATACAGGTAAAAATCGCCACAACCCAAAACCACCAAACTTTAATATAATTCCAGCCAAAATCATTGAACCACCAACAGGAGCTTCAACATGAGCCTTAGGTAATCATCTATGAAGTATAAAAACAGGTAATTTAACTAAAAATCCTAAAATAATAAAAAATCAAAATATTAAATCTACATCTAAACCTAAACCACGACTAATTAATAAACATCTAAAACTATCACAGCTTTTTGAACTTAAAATTAATCTAATTCTAACCAAAAAAGGTATCGAAGCAACAACTGTGTATATAATAATCAAAAACCCAGCTTGAACCCGCTCAGGCTGGTATCCTCAAGATAAAATTAAAAATAAAATAGGAATTAAAGAAGCCTCTATAAGAAAATAAAATGAAAAAATACTACTACAATAAAAAAATACTAAAGAAATAAATAAAATTAGCAACAAAAAAAAAGAAAAACCAGCATCTTTTTTTATTATATTAAATTCAACATCTCTGCATAAAAAACTTAATATAATAACAAAACATCTTATTAAACATATAAGTCTTCTTATAGAATCTAACAAAAACCAATCTCTTAATCTAAATACCCCAAAACCTTGACCATACAAATAAAAAACCGATAAAAAAATCATAAAAAAACCCGCTATTATAATAACTACTTCTCTTATTAAACCATAAACTATCCAAAATAAAACTATAACAAAACTAACACCTAAAAACAAAAACAAAATTAAAAAGAATAACGACCTTTTCCTAATCATCAAACAGTTGTTAAGACTAAAAAAATAAAAAAAAAATTTAAAACTACTATTGGTAATACTCATAAAGGACTAAATTGTGCCATTCAGCTTGCTTGAATTCCAAGACCTTAAACTCCCAAAGCTTAAATTCTATTTAAACTACAAACTGTAATAATATATTATCCAAAATTATTTGGGCCTTAAGTTTGGAAGACTTATATACTAATTATACTAATAATATATTAAAAATTACAAGAAAGACCAGAAGAAGACCTTACAATTCCTTTATAACGAACTATTCTAACCAAAATTGCTAACCCTAAACAAGCTTCACAAACTCCTAATCTTATAACTAAAACAGCCAAGCCTTTTCTAACAAATCCTATTCCAGAAAATAATCTTCTGCAACCAGGAATTAATCTTATACCCATCACATCTAAACTTAAAATAACTATAAAAAAATGATTAGAATCTTTAATTAGTATAAAAATTCTAATAGTAAATAATCTTAAACAAACAAGCATAAGCATTTTAAAATAAGAGGTAAAAAATTAATTATATCTTCAAGGCTACAACTTGATGTATCAACTACTGACCTCCTTTTTTATACAAGTATATATTATATATTTATGCATCTTATATTACTAAAATTTCTATCTTCTAAACTTAATAAAATATCTTTATCACCTAAACTAATATGAAATTCTTTTATTCTACTAGAAATTTCATCAACTTTTCTAAAAAATTTAAATTTTGACTAAATTCTAAAAATCTTCATTAACAATTAATTCACGAGTTATATTTCTTCCATCCAACCTATTTTGATGTTCATTAATTTGTTCAACTATAAAACCCCCAATAACACCAAAAAAATCAGACTCAGTTATAAATTCAACTTTAATAGGTATATGAGAATGATGTGCCCCACAAATTTCAGTACATTTCCCATAATAAACACCAACTTGTGAATCTAAACCAGCACTGTTAACACGACCTGGAATACAATCAACTTTTACTCCTAAACCTGGTACATAAAATCTATGTATCACATCATCTCTCCCAAATAATAGTCGAATTTTTTTTTCCGCAGGAAGATATAAAGCTTCATCTACTTCATTTAAACGAAATACATAATTTAACTCCCCAGTTAAATCCTCTTCTGGAATTATATATGAATCATAATCAAAACTATAATCTACCCCTTCTTCTAAAGTTGAAACTACACTCCCTCTATATCTTCAATACCACTGACGACCAGTTACTTTTACCACATAATCAGGCTCCATTCCAGTTATTTCTATAGTATAAAGATTTAATAAAGAAGAAAAACCTAAATAAGCTAAAATTACAGAAGGAGCTACAGCTCAAAAAGCTTCTAACCGCTCATTTCTTCTAATAAAACGAGAAGTTAAACCAGATAAACCATAATTCTTTAATAAGAACAACAACAAAAAAAAACCAACAACAGAAAGTACTAATACTACTACTGTTATTACAGTATCATGATAGAAAATCAAATTTTGTATTCTCTTGCAAGTTCTATCAGCTAAACCTCATTGACGCCATTGTGCCATAAACTACTTTCACACTAATTTATATTTTTTTAGTAGCTATATCATTATCCAGGGTGAATAATCACATTTCTAGTTTAAAAGACTAAAGCTTTATAATTTAAGCTACCAAGAC